TTTCACAAATAAGAAGTTTCATATTCAATTCGGATATTAGAAAGATTACCATATATAACACAAAATTTCTCCGCCTATTCTTTCTAGTCGAGCCTCTCGGTCTGTCATTATACCCCGAGAGGTAGAAAGAATTACAACCCCCATCCCACCTAAAATTCTAGGAATTCTTTGATAGTTAGAATAGATTCGTAGACCCGGCCGACTGATCCTTTTTAAATTTAAAAGATTTCGATAAGTCCTTTTCCTATTCCTTCTATGTCGTAGGGTTAAAACCAAAAAATATTTGTTGTTTTCTCGATGTTTTCTCACATTTTCGATAAAACCCTCTCGTAAAAGTATTTTAACAATACTTTGGCTGATATTAGTAGATGCTACTCGAACCACGCCTTTTCTATACATATCGGCATTTCGTATAGAGGTTATTATGTCAGCAATAGTATCACTACCCATGATTAATTAAAATTATTGGTGCCTCCAAATTTGGATATAATCAACATGTTTTTCTTTTTTTTTTTTTTTACGTATTTGTTTATGAATATTAATTTTGAAAAGTATATACGTGAGACAAAATCTACTAAATTAATGTTAATCTATTTTTTTTTAATACCCTACTGTAACCATATCTATAACCATATCGTGGTCTCATTTTATAATACCTCGGGAGCTAATGAAACTATTTTAGTAAAATTGAACTGTCTCAATTCTCTGGCAATCGCACCAAAAACTCTAGTTCCTTTTGGATTTCCTTCTTGATCAATCACAACTGCAGCATTGTCATCATATCGTATTATCATACCGTTGTCACGTTTAAGTTCTTTACAAGTACGCACAATTACAGCTCTGACTACTTCTGATCTTTCTAGAGGCATGTTTGGAACTGCGTCTTTGATCACAGCAACAATAACATCACCAATATGAGCATATCGACGATTGCTAGCTCCTATGATTCGAATACACATCAATTCTCGAGCCCCGCTGTTATCTGCTACATTTAAATGGGTCTGAGGTTGAATCATATCATTTTTTTATCTGTTTTTTACAATTTACAATACAAAGGTCGAAGAAAAAAAGAAATATTATTTGTCCAAAAAAAGAAACCTGCACCCGCTATTTTTAAGGCCTACTTCTTTTTTATCCCGAAATGATGAATTGAGCTCGTATAGGCATTTTGGACGCTGCTATTGAAATAGCCCTTCTGGCTATATTTTCTGTTACTCCACCCATTTCATAAAGGATTCGACCTGGTTTAACAACAGCTACCCAATATTCGGGAGAGCCTTTACCTGAACCCATACGTGTTTCTGCGGGCCTTACTGTAACTGGTTTATCTGGAAATATACGGACCCATATTTTTCCACCGCGACGTGCATTCCGTGACATTGCTCGTCGACCTGCTTCTATTTGTCTAGATGTGATCCAAGCGGGTTCAAGTGCCTGAAGAGCGTATTTACCAAAACAAATAGCATTACCTCGATAAGATATTCCCTTCATTCTTCCTCTATGGTGTTTACGGAATCTGGTTCTTTTGGGGTTATAGTTGATGGTTTGTTTTGAATTCCATCTCTACTACAGAACCGGACGTGAGAGTTTCTTCTCATCCAGCTCCTCGCGAATAAAATCAATTCAAATTAAAGATTTTGAATTCAATTCAGATATAATTTGAATTAAGATATACATGTATTTAATAAGTAATATACTGAATCATGGATTTCATTTAATCTAGATCAAATCTATTATTAATTTGTATATCTTGTTTGTATAGATAACTAAATATATTAAATAACTATAATAACTATTTTTTTTTTCTTATATTTATCTATTTTAGATTAGAATTAGAATGTTAAAACAAATCTTTCTTTTGTTTTACTCTTTATTGGATTGACCCAATTTTAGCAATCCAAGAAAATAAAGTTTTCGCGGGCGAATATTTACTCTTTCCATTTCTATTTCACTTCTATCATTAGTTCATAACTTTTCCGAATAGATGAATTGGTCTCTGGCCGGTTCCGCCATCCCGATCAATGAATCATTCGAATTCATTTTCACTAGAATCTTTTGAATTCACAGGTTCCATCGTTCCCATCGCTTCTTACTTAATGGTTAGGTCTGAATTATACAATGGAGCTATTAGTTCTTGAGTCAATATTCTTAGTCTTTATTGGCCCGAAGCTCTTTATTTTTTGTTCGACGAGCAGATCCTTTTAATGATGAATCCGTATTGATGCTTTATTACATAGATTTTTTCTGAGATGACTCATAGACCTTACATATTGGAATTCTATATCATCAATATTCTTTTTCTTTCTTTCTCTCATCTTTCCATTTATCCATACCCTTTCTTTTTTATTTCGATTGACAACTTAGAAGTCGATTGACAACTTAGAAGCAGATTTTTTTAATAAAAAAAGATTTCAGTTGCTACAACAATATGAACAATATATCATATCTTGACTGGGTCTTTGGATCCAGATAATACGAAGTGATGAGTTGGTTATTACTT